GTTTATATATAAAAAATACTAGGATTTACTTACATCTATTCCTCCTATGGAATAGTAAGTTTAGGAATAAGAATATTATCTATACTTTGGGAGTATATTTAATATATTTTAAAGCGATCTTTTGGGAAAGATCTCTCTAACAACAATCATTATGTTGGGACATAATTGATTTATGTTTATATCTTGGGAGATATATTGTTTATATATAAAAAATACTAGGATTTACTTACATTTATTCCTCCTATGGAATAGTAAGTTTAGGAATAAGAATATTATCTATACTTTGGGAGTATATTTAATATATTTTAAAGCGATCTTTTGGGAAAGATCTCTCTAACAACAATCATTATGTTGGGACATAATTGATTTATGTTTATATCTTGGGAGATATATTGTTTATATATAAAAAATACTAGGATTTACTTACATTTATTCCTCCTATGGAATAGTAAGTTTAGGAATAAGAATATTATCTATACTTTGGGAGTATATTTAATATATTTTAAAGCGATCTTTTGGGAAAGATCTCTCTAACAACAATCATTATGTTGGGACATAATTGATTTATGTTTATATCTTGGGAGATATATTGTTTATATATAAAAAATACTAGGATTTACTTACATCTATTCCTCCTATGGAATAGTAAGTTTAGGAATAAGAATATTATCTATACTTTGGGAGTATATTTAATATATTTTAAAGCGATCTTTTGGGAAAGATCTCTCTAACAACAATCATTATGTTGGGACATAATTGATTTATGTTTATATCTTGGGAGATATATTGTTTATATATAAAAAATACTAGGATTTACTTACATYTATTCCTCCTATGGAATAGTAAGTTTAGGAATAAGAATATTATCTATACTTTGGGAGTATATTTAATATATTTTAAAGCGATCTTTTGGGAAAGATCTCTCTAACAACAATCATTATGTTGGGACATAATTGATTTATGTTTATATCTTGGGAGATATATTGTTTATATATAAAAAATACTAGGATTTACTTACATYTATTCCTCCTATGGAATAGTAAGTTTAGGAATAAGAATATTATCTATACTTTGGGAGTATATTTAATATATTTTAAAGCGATCTTTTGGGAAAGATCTCTCTAACAACAATCATTATGTTGGGACATAATTGATTTATGTTTATATCTTGGGAGATATATTGTTTATATATAAAAAATACTAGGATTTACTTACATTTATTCCTCCTATGGAATAGTAAGTTTAGGAATAAGAATATTATCTATACTTTGGGAGTATATTTAATATATTTTAAAGCGATCTTTTGGGAAAGATCTCTCTAACAACAATCATTATGTTGGGACATAATTGATTTATGTTTATATCTTGGGAGATATATTGTTTATATATAAAAAATACTAGGATTTACTTACATCTAATATAAAAATATAATTGTAAATTAGATTAAATTTATACTTAAATTATTGATTAATTTTTAATATAAAAATATAATTGTAAATTAGATTAAATTTATACTTAAATTATTGATTAATTTTTAATATAAAAATATAATTGTAAATTAGATTAAATTTATACTTAAATTATTGATTAATTTTTAATATAAAAATATAATTGTAAATTAGATTAAATTTATACTTAAATTATTGATTAATTTTTAATATAAAAATATAATTGTAAATCAGATTAAATTTATACTTAAATTATTGATTAATTTTTAATATAAAAATATAATTGTAAATTAGATTAAATTTATACTTAAATTATTGATTAATTTTTAATATAAAAATATAATTGTAAATTAGATTAAATTTATACTTAAATTATTGATTAATTTTTAATATAAAAATATAATTGTAAATCAGATTAAATTTATACTTAAATTATTGATTAATTTTTAATATAAAAATATAATTGTAAATCAGATTAAATTTATACTTAAATTATTGATTAATTTTTAATATAAAAATATAATTGTAAATCAGATTAAATTTATACTTAAATTATTGATTAATTTTTAATATAAAAATATAATTGTAAATTAGATTAAATTTATACTTAAATTATTGATTAATTTTTAATATAAAAATATAATTGTAAATCAGATTAAATTTATACTTAAATTATTGATTAATTAACCCATATTCCTATTTATATAAAACAATAAATTATTTTTATAAATTCAAAATTTATAATTTATATAATTGCAGATTAATTTGGGTGATAAAAAATATATATTCCCCCATTTTATTTATGCAAAACAATAAATTATTTTTATAAATTCAAAATTTATAATTTATATAATTGCAGATTAATTTGGGTGATAAAAAATATATATTCCCCCATTTTATTTATGCAAAACAATAAATTATTTTTATAAATTCAAAATTTATAATTTATATAATTGCAGATTAATTTGGGTGATAAAAAATATATATTCCCCCATCTTATTTATGCAAAACAATAATTTATTTTTAGAAAAATAATAAAGAAGATTGGCAGAGTTTTTGGGGCCTCTGTCATGCTATAGTTTGGGGTATAGCCTTTATTTATTTTAATAAAAATTTAAGATTAACCATCTCCTTTTTACAAAGAGGGGGGGGGGACATAATCATCCATGTCAATGGAGGAGGAGGGATCCACCGCCGTAGGCCCAGGGGGTAAGAACTATAACCTAAATAGGATATGAGAGTATTTAATCCAGTGGAATAAATAAAGAATCAATAAACTATTAATGACTTACGAAGTAAGCTAAGTAAAATAAGAGATCAAGCAGAAAGAATTTATAGGTTTGAATAAATTCCGGTATATCCTTAGGATATGTAAGTATTTATAGACTAATATGTTCCAAGGTATGTGTCCTTAGATTAGACTAATCTAATTAGATTGATAAAAATAATGTAATTCATTAATCTCTTTTGCAAAGAGATGAATAGTATAAGTATTAACTAATACTTACAATTGCTAAGCAATTGAATGGATTATCTATGAAATAGATAAGAATAGTATAATTACAATATATGTAATATATATATTATAATTAGTGATCCCGTAGGGGGGAGGGGAGGACCCGGAGGGGAGGACCCGGAGGGGAGGACCCGGAGGGGAGTACCCGAAGATAAATTATAGTTTTAATTTTGTAATTTAAGAGATTATTATATAGTTATTAGACCCCCTAATAATTCCAGTATTTCGGATATTTTATCCAAGTATTACTTATCAGTATTCATATGTTTGACATATAAATATAAGTGTGTTATATAATTTATCTTAAAGATATATATATATATTAGTCTTTAAATATTAAAATAATTATTGATTATAACTTTAGCAAAAAGATTAAGGTATGACTAAAATTGTGCCAGCAGTCGCGGTTACACAATTATATCTATTGATTATTTTTAGTAAATATTAAATTTAATTTTATGTTAAAAATTTATTATTATTTAGTGGAATATTTAATTTTAATTCAAGACTTAAATTTTATAATATATGAATGCCATGTTTTAGACTAGGATTAGATACCCTATTATTGTGGTAGTAAAACTTATTACTAAATTATTAATAGATTTGTTCTTTAAATTTAAAGGATTTGGCGGTAATTTATCTATTCAGAGGAACCTGCCCTTTAATTGATAAACCACAAGTAATTTTACTTTTATTTTTGCTTATATACCTCTATCATTGAATATCTTTAGAAAGAATGATTTTCTAATAGATTTTTTAATCTTAATGTTAGGTCAAGGTTTAGTAATATAAAAGTCTGTGGTGGGTTACAATTTTTATATAAGAGGATATGTTTAATGGATATAACTTTGAATTTGGATTTGATAGTAAAAGTTTTTTGGTTAAAACTTTGATTTTGTAATAAATTAAGCACATATCGCCCGTCGCTCTCATGGACTGAGATAAGTCGTAACAAAGTAGAGTCACCGGAAGGTTACCCTAGATAACTCAAACTAAACCTAGTTTTAGGGTTATTATTTACATTAATAATTAGACTTAGAAGTCTAGTTTGATTTTTATTTCATTATAAAAATAATTTATTTTTTATAATTATAAAAAATAATTTTTATTCTAGTATTTTTTAAAGAAAAAAATACTTTTATTCATTTTAACTGTAAAGTTTTATTAAAAATATAATTTTAGAATTAGATAGTTATTTTACCTTTTGTATCAGGGTTTATCAATATTTTTAATCTATCTTTATTTTCCCGAAAAATTGTGATATATATAAATATGTTTTTTTATGTGACAATATAATTTGTAATATTTATATAGAAGATATATTCTTTTCATACAATATATATCTGGTTATCTTAGAGGTGTATTCAATACATAATTAAGTGTTTATTTTTCTTTGATTTATACTTAATTTTAATAGAATAGGGATAAGCTTATTTTATAATTTTATATAACTTATTTATAATAATTCTAAGTAGGGTTAGAAATACCCATCTTTCATTTTGTTAAAATAGATTTTTATTTTTTATTTATTTCTTTCTTATTAATTTTTAATAAGATAACTATGTCAAATTTTTTGACATGGTTTATTATGATAGAATTAGTATTTTGTTAATTAGATAATAGTAACTCGGCATATAATACTTTCACCTGTTTAACAAAAACATGGTCTTATGAGTTTTATACAAGATCAGGCCTGCCCAATGAAATAACTTAATGGCTGCAGTAATTTAACTGTACAAAGGTAGCATAATCATTTGTCTCTTAATTGGAGTCTGGAATGAATGGTTTGATGAAAAGTATACTTTCTTTTATCTACAAAAATAACTTAATTTTTAAGTGAAAAATCTTAACTATTTTTAAAGGACGAGAAGACCCTATAGAACTTTATTTTATAAGAAATATAATAATATTTAGATATTTATTTGATTTTATTTTCATTAAAATTTTGTTGGGGTGACAGAAAAAAATTAAAAACTTTTTATTTTTTTAGACATATATTTATGTATTGATCCATTATTATAGATAATAAGATTAAGTTACCTTAGGGATAACAGCGTTATTATTTTGTAGAGTTCTTATCGATGAAATAGTTTGCGACCTCGATGTTGGATTAAAATTAGCAGTAGGGGTAGATTATTACTGTTTGAGTCTGTTCGACTTTTTTATTTTTACATGATCTGAGTTCAGACCGGCGTGAGCCAGGTTGGTTTCTATCCTTAATTTATTTTATAAGATTATAGTACGAAAGGACCTGATTTTAATAATATATTTATTACTATTTTGGCAGAAAATTGCTTTAAATTTAGAATTTAATTATATGATTAAATATCATAAATAGTAATTTTTTTATTAAATATGTTAATTCTAATTATTTTTGTTTTAATTTCTGTTGCTTTTGTTACTCTTTTGGAGCGTAAGGTCTTAGGTTATATTCAATTACGAAAGGGCCCTAACAAAATTGGTTATATAGGTATTCTTCAACCTTTTTCAGATGGTTTAAAACTTTTTTTTAAGGAGCAGACTTATCCTTTATTTTCTAACTTTTTAGTATATTATTTTTCCCCTTTTTTTATACTTATTTTATCTTTTATTATATGAGTTGTTTTTCCTTATGTTATCAATATTTTTATGTTTAATTATAGATTATTATTTTTTATGTGTTGTACTGGTTTAGGTGTTTATGGGGTTATATTATGTGGCTGGTCTTCTAATTCTTTATATTCACTTTTAGGAGGTTTACGTGCAGCTGCTCAAACTATTTCTTACGAAGTAAGAATAATACTTATTATTATGTGTTTATTAATATACACATTTGGCTTTGAATTAATTAATTTTTTTGTTTTCCAAAATGGGATTTGATTTGTCTTTTTTTCTTTACCCCTTTTTTTTATTTGATTCAGATGCTGTTTAGCCGAAACTAATCGATCACCTTTTGATTTTGCTGAAGGAGAATCTGAACTAGTTTCTGGTTTTAATGTAGAGTACAGTAGTGGTAGTTTTGCCTTTATTTTTTTATCTGAATACATAAATATTATTTTTATATGTATGATGAGATGCATAATATTTTTTGGTGGTAATTTTCATGAATTCAGATTTTATTTAAAATGGGTTTTCTTAATTTTTTGTTTTATTTGGGTTCGAGGAACCTTGCCCCGTTTTCGTTATGATAAGTTAATATATCTATCTTGAAAGATATTTTTACCTTTTTCTTTAAATTACTTGATTTTATTCTTTGGCTTATATTTCTATATGATTAATTCCATTTTTTTTAGTGAAGTTTATAAAGATTATTAATCTTTATCTTATATTTTCAAAATATATGCTTTATAGCTTATAAACTATAGATTTTTATCTCAGATTTTTATCAAGATAGGATTTATTATAAAATATCTAAAATACATAATTGTTAGGATTTGTCCGATTAAGACATATGGCTCTTCTGCCGGTCGTGCTCCAATTCAGGTTAGTATAATTAAAATATTGACTAATATTCAAAATAATATTTTGTTTATAGGGTAAAACCCTATTCTTTGGAACTTGTTTTTGTTAGTAAAAGGTAAAATAAGAATGATAGTGATTGACGCAAATATTGCAATTACCCCTCCTAGTTTATTAGGAATAGATCGTAAGATAGCATATGCAAATAAGAAATATCATTCTGGTTGAATATGGACAGGGGTCACTAAAGGATTAGCAGGAATAAAGTTTTCTGGGTCTCCCAGTCTTTGAGGTTCTCATAAATTAATTAATATATATATAAATATAGTAATTATTATCCCCATGTAGTCTTTAATTGTAAAATACGGGTGGAATGGAATTTTATCTATATTTCTATTCACACCAAGTGGATTATTTGACCCTGTTTGATGCAGGAAAAGTAAGTGTAAAATTACTATTATAGCTACCACAAATGGCATAAGAAAGTGTAATGAGAAAAATCGTGTTAGTGTGGCATTGTCTACTGAGAACCCCCCTCATAATCACTTGACTAGTTCTGTTCCTAAATATGGGATTGCTGATAGTAGATTGGTAATTACTGTGGCCCCCCACAATGATATTTGTCCTCATGGAAGAACATACCCTAGGAATGCTGTTGCCATAACTAATAGTAATAAAATTACCCCAATTGTTCATGTTGTGATTAGTTTATGAGAGTTATAGTAAATACCACGACCCACATGCATATATAAACACACAAAAAATAATGAAGCTCCATTGGCGTGTAAGTTTCGAAGTAATCATCCATTATTTACATCTCGACAAATGTGTATTACACTATTAAATGCTAATTCAATATTGGCTGTATAATGTATAGCTAGAAATAACCCTGTAACAATTTGAATTATTAGACATATTCCTAATAATGATCCAAAATTTCATCATAGAGAAATATTTCTAGGAGTTGGTAAATCAATTAGAGATCCATTTATAATCTTGATCAAGGGGTGGTTTTTTCGAAAAGGTTTATTCATATAAATTATTTGTATTTAGTTTTTATTGTTCCTTGGTGATTTCTTACTATAAAATTTACTACAATTATTGTGTAAAAAAGATATAATATCAATATAATTGTGATTGATATACATTCTGAAAATATTTTACTTAAAAATTGAATATCTCTTTCTTTATTAAAAAGTAAATGAGTGTTTGATATAACTTTATTAGAAACAATAGTTCATTTTAGTTTATATGTTCTTACTCAAATCAAGATAAATATAATAATAAATCTTATTAGTATTTTGTTTCTATATTTGAATTTTTCATTTGAGGCTACACTAGCTATATAAATAAATAATACTAATATTCCTCTTAAGATTATAATTAATATTAAATATGATATGAAAAATGTTTTTATTTTCACTCCGATATATATAGACACTATAATAGTTTGGATAATTAAGATTAACCCTATACTTATAGGATGTTTAACTCTTATAAATATTATATTTAAGACCAAAATTAATGAAGTTATAATGCAATAAGTAGTTTAAGTTAAAATGTTAATTTTGGAGATTAATGATGGTTTTTACTCTTATTGAAGTTTTAAAGTATTTACTAATTTTGATTTACAAAATCACTGTTTTTATTAAACTATTAAAACTTATTATTAATTATGATCTCTGATTCATTTATATATTATTTTTTTCTGGTTTTATTAGATTCTGTCTTGTTCGTAAACATATACTTCTTTCTTTATTGAGATTGGATTATATTGGTTTATCTTTATTTTTTTTATATATGAATTTTATAATTAATTCTTGAGGCGATTTATATATTATTTTAATATTTTTGGTCTTTTTAGTGTGTGAGTCAGTTTTAGGACTTTCTACTTTAGTCGGATTGATTCGTTGTCATGGTAATGATAATGTTAATAGTCTTTCTTTTTTAAGATAATTAATGGAATTAATTATATTTATCATTTTTTTGATCCTTACTTCTTACAAGATAAAATTTCATATTAATGTTTTAATATCTTTTTTTATGTTTTTCTATTTTATATTATTTTCTTCTTGCAATTTCTTTTTTTCTGGTGTATCTTATTTTATAGGTTATGATCTTTTGTCATTTTCCTTAATTTTATTATCTTTATGATTAATAATTTTTATATTACTTTCTAGTAATAACTTTCTAAAAAAGAATTTTTATTTTAATGAATTAATAGTCACCCAATATATCTTATTATTATTTTTAATTTTATCATTTTCAGTTAGTAATCTTTTTATGTATTATTTTTTCTTTGAAAGAAGATTGGTCCCAACTTTATTTTTAATTTTTGGTTGAGGGTACCAACCTGAGCGTTTGTCTGCGGGTTATTATATACTTTTGTACACTTTATTTTGTTCTCTACCTATATTACTAGGGATTTTCTATATTAATGATACTTATTTTACTTTATCTTTTTTTCTATTAAATGTTGATTATAATTTATATTTATATTTAAGAATAATTATAGGATTCCTAGTTAAATTACCTATAGTTTTTACACATTTTTGACTCCCTAAGGCCCATGTTGAGGCCCCAGTTATAGGTTCTATAGCGTTAGCTGGTATCTTACTTAAGTTAGGTGGTTATGGTCTTTTACGAGTCTTCTCATTTTTCCCTAAAATATTTAATTTTGGTTACATTTTTATGTCTTTAACTTTTTGGGGTATATTAGTTGTTAGTATTTTATGTATTTACCAGGTTGACATAAAATCAATAATTGCTTATTCATCTGTGGTTCATATGGGTATAGTGATTTGTGGTATTATGTCAATAAGTTATTGAGGCTATGTAGGGTCTTTATTATTAATAATTGGTCATGGTCTTTGTTCTTCAGGTATATTTTATATATCGGGGGTATATTATGAACGAAGATCTTCTCGTAGTTTATTACTAAATAAGGGTTTATTAACTTTAACCCCAAGATTATGTTTCTATTGATTTTTACTATTAATTAACAATATGGCTAGTCCTCCTACATTAAATTTATTAGGTGAAATTATGTTAATTAATAGTATTGTTTCTTGATGTAAGTTTTCTATATTTTATTTAATGTTTGTGTCTTTTTTTTCTTGTGTTTATTGTATTTATTTATATTCAATTATTTCTCACGGTTTTACTTCTTCTTCCTTGTTGTATGCTAGATCGGGATTTTTCTTAGAATATTTTATTTTATTTATACATATTTTTCCTTTAAATTTTTTAATTATTAAATCTGATTTTATTACTGCATTTATCTATCTAAATAGTTTAAATAGAATAATAATTTGTGGAGTTATAGGTATTAATAAATTTTAGATCATTATATATATATATTTGACAATATCTATTTTTATCTTTGTTTTTAGTTTAATTACTATATTTTTTGGCTTTTATTGTTTAAAGTTTGATTATATTTTATTTATAGATTGAGAATTAATAAGTTTTAATAGTTGCACAATTAACATAAGAATTATTATTGATTATATGTCAATAATTTTTTTGTCTTTTGTTTTTTTGATCTCCTCTATAGTTATTTTATACAGATTTTCTTATATATCTACAGATATATTTAACTATCGTTTTCTTCTTTTATTATTAATATTTATTTTGTCTATAATATTTATAATCATTAGTCCTAATCTAATTAGAATTCTTCTAGGGTGGGATGGATTAGGGTTAGTATCTTATTGTTTAGTAATCTTTTTTCAGACTAAAAATTCATATAATTCAGGTATACTTACGGTCTTAACTAATCGTATTGGGGATGTGGCTATTTTACTTAGAATTGCTTGAATATTTAATTTTGGTAGCTGGAATTATGTTTATTATTTAAACTTTTTTTATGATTATAAATTAATAATATATTTACTTGTTTTGGCTTCTTTCACTAAGAGAGCCCAAATTCCCTTTTCTTCTTGATTACCAGCTGCTATAGCAGCTCCTACACCAGTTTCGGCTTTAGTTCACTCTTCTACTTTGGTTACGGCTGGGGTCTATTTACTTATTCGTTTCAGTTCATTCCTTTCTGATTATATAATATATTATTTTATGATCATTTCTATTATAACTATATTTATATCAGGTCTTGGCGCTAATTTTGAATTTGATTTTAAAAAAATTATTGCTCTTTCTACATTAAGACAATTAGGGTTAATAATGAGAATTTTATTTTTAGGATTTTCTAAATTGGCATTTTTTCATTTGTTAAGTCATGCCTTTTTTAAGGCTTTGTTGTTTTTATGTGCTGGTTTAATTATTCATGTTATGAATAATTCTCAGGATATTCGTGATATAGGATTTATCAGTAAGAGTTTACCGTATTCTTCTACTTGTTTTTTTATCTCTAGATTATCTTTATGTGGGTTGCCTATAATGTCTGGATATTATTCTAAGGATATAATTTTAGAATATTTTTCTATAAATAGCTATAATTATTTATTATATTTATTACTAATATTTTCTGTTCTTTTAACTGTTTCTTACAGATTTCGTTTATTTATATATTTAGTATGGAAAGGCCATAGTAATTATTCTTTTCAAAGTTATGAGGAAGATTCATATATAAATTATTCTATAATTATTTTGGTTTATTTTTCTATTTTTTTAGGATGGGGTTTATCTATAATTTTAATTTCTACTCCTATTTTTATTATTTTGCCTTTTTTAATAAAGTTAATGCCTATGTGTTTTATAAGAATAGGTTTACTTTTAGGATTCGTTTTGTATTCATATCGAGGTAGAGATTTTTCTATATATATTATATATTATACAGGAAGAATATGATTTTTACCTAAATTTAGTACAATTTTATTATCGCCTAAGATCTTATTTTTATCTAGATTTTCAGATAAGGTGGTTGATTCTTGATTAGAGTCATTTTTCTCTAAATCTCATTTTTCTTTATTTGTAATTATGTCTTTAATTAATAATTTTTATGAGAAAAATAATGTCAAATTTTTTATAATTTCATTTATTTTTATTTTCTTTATTTTAATTATCTATCAAAATAGCTTAAGTTTAAAGCTCAATATTGAAGATATTGTGATAAATAAATATTTTTTTGATATTTATAAAATAAAATTTATTTTTTCATTGAAAATGAAATGTTTTGTTATAAACTATATAAATAAGAGAAAAACGGATTTTAACCGCTTTAAAAGATAGTTAGCAGCTTCTTTTAGGACTTCATTCTCTTTTAATTAGAGTTTGACTCAATTTTTTCATTAACAATGAAAAGCCTCTATTTGGCTTTAATTAAAAGTAAGGAGATTTATCTCTAAATTTTAGGTCGAAACTAAATGTATATTTACTTCATTACTTAAGGAAGACTTATTAGTACCTTTTAATTGCAAATTAAATGTTATATTTAACTACAACCCTATTTAGTTCATTCTAGCACACCATTTTTCCATTCATGGAAAAGTCCAATTATCAAGATTAAGGTTATTACTGTACTTGTCACAAATCAATTAATTATATATGTTGATTTTAGAGTTGTGATTATAGGTAGAATGATTACAATTTCTACATCAAAAATTAAAAACAGGACAGCAATCAAAAAAAATTGTGATGAAAATGGAGATCGGGGGGATCTCTTAGGGTTAAATCCACATTCAAATGGCGATATTTTTTCTCGATTTAAAAAGTTTTTTTTTCTAATTATATTGCATAATAATAGTAAAATTAATCTTATTGTAAATCTGATTATAAATGATAATAAGATTTTATATATTATTCTTTCCTATCAGGATCTCTTAATTGGAAGTTAAGAATAATTATTATACTAAAAGAATAGCTACCTCATCAGTAAATAGTAATATACAAAAATAGTCAAACAACGTCTACAAAATGTCAATATCATGCTGAAGCTTCAAACCCAAAGTGGTGGTTTTTAGAGAAATGATGTTTAATTTGACGTATTATACAAATTATAATAAATAATGTCCCAATCAACACATGTAATCCGTGGAATCCTGTTGCTATAAAAAAACAAGACCCATAAATTGAATCTCTAATACTAAATATGGCTTCAAGGTACTCATATCCTTGAAGGATTGAAAAATAAATTCCTAGGGCCACAGTAATTATTAGAGAGATTGTAGTGTTTTTATGATCAGAATTTATAAGACTATGATGAGCTCACGTGATTCTAATACCAGAACATAATAAAATTATTGTATTTAATAAAGGAATTTGTGTCGGGTTAAATGTTGTGATCCCAACTGGAGGTCAGTTTCCTCCAATTTCGATCACTGGGGTCAATCTTCTATGGAAGAATGCTCAAAAAAAAGACACAAAAAATAAGATTTCGGAAATGATAAATAAAATTATTCCTAATTTAAGCCCTTGGACTACTTTATAAGTATGTTTACCTTGGAAAGTCCCTTCTCGAATAATATCTCGTCATCATTGATACATTGTTATCAACACAATGATTACCCCTAACAATAATATATTTAATCTGTTTTTATGGAAGAGTATCACTAACCCTCTTACAAGGGTAAGGGCTCCAATCGAGCCTGTTAAAGGCCAAGGTCTATAGTCTACTAGATGGAAGGGGTGATTATGTTTATTCATAATGTATTACTTCACTAGAATAAAGTGTTGTTAACACAGAAAATACATAAGCTTGAATTATAGATACGGCTACTTCAAATATTATAAGTGAAATTTGGACTAATATAATTATAGGCATAACTATAGTTATACTATTAGACATATTATTACCTAATAATCTTATTAAGAGATGGCCAGCAATTATATTAGCTGTAAGTCGCACAGCCAGTGATCCAGGCCGGATTAAATTTCTAATGGTTTCAATTAAAACTATAAATGGTATAAGAAGAGTAGGTGTCCCATTTGGAACAAGATGGGCGAATATTTCTTGATAATTATTTGTTCACCCAAAAATCATAACCCCTATCCATATAGGTAAGGCTATAGAAAGTGTGAATACAAGATGTCTAGATCTAGTGAATACATAAGGTAATAGTCCTAATAAATTATTTCATAAAATAAATATAAATAAACTAATAATTATTAGTGTAAGACCTTGATGTTTACCTCTTAAAATAGTCTTAAATTCCTCATTTAATTTTCTAACGATTATATATATTAGTATTCTAATGCGGTTAGGAATTAATCAAAATATATAAGGGAGTAAAACAAGTCTTAGGACTGTTCTTACTCAATTTAATCTAAATACTATACTTGTTGCGGGGTCAAAAGTGGAAAATAAATTTACTATCATTTTCAGCTTATATTTTTATTAAAGTTATTTTTCTTTCCATTTATTTTTTTTTTATTTTTTTTAAAAAAATAAATGTTTACTATCAAAATTATATATATAATTAGGAATATTATGAACAATGTTGATCATCAAATTGGTGATATTTGTGGTATATAAGAAATACTTAATAGTGTTTATAACTTGACAAGTTATTGTTTTTTTTAAACTAATTTCTTTCATTAGAAGTATATATTAATTTACTATAAATTGGTTTAAGAGACCAATGCTTATGTTTCAGCCATCTAATGATTATATATTCAGTCAATTTAAGAATTGTTTTATACTAACAGATTCAACAACAATAGGTATGAATCTGTGATTTGCTCCGCAAATCTCAGAACATTGTCCGAATATAAGTCTGGGTCGTTTGATATTAATTACCCCTTGATTGATTCGTCCAGGAATTCCATCAATTTTAACACCAATTCTTGGGATTGTCCATGAATGAATTACGTCACTTGATGTGACTAATAATCGGATATTACATTTAATGGGTAAAATAACTCGATTATCAACTTCTAATAATCGGAATTCATTCTTTTCTAATGTGTTGGTAGGTTTTATATAAGATTCGATCTCGATATTTTTTATATCTGAGTATTCATATGTCCAATATCATTGATGCCCAATTGCTTTAATTGTTGTTATTGGATTGTATATTTCATCTATTAGATAAAGAATCTTTAAGGATGGCAATGCGATAAATATAAGTAACAGGGCAGGTGATAGTGTTCATAATGTTTCAATATTTTGACCATTTAATAAAAACCGATTTACTATTTTATTAGTTATAGTTCTTAGTATAATATATGTAACTATGATAGTAATTATGGTTAGAATTATGATTGTGTGGTCATGGAAGAAAATTAATTGTTCTATTAAAGGTGAATTAGCGTCTTGCATTAATATAGATTTTCATGTGGCAATTTCTAAAAAAAGATTTATCTTTATATATGAATCTTAAATTCATTGCAATTATTCTGCCATAATAGAATTTAATAATTATTGGGATTTCAGTATATGAATGCTCTGCTGGAGGGTTATTCTGTATTCATTCAATTCTTGAAGGTATATTTAAATTAAATATAACTCTACGCTTTTTTGTCATTCTTTCTCAGATAATTATGATGAATATAATAATACTAATTAAAGATAGTGTTCTACCCATCGTAGAAATTACGTTTCAAGTAGTAAATGAATCAGGATAGTCTGAATATCGTCGAGGTATACCTCTTAATCCTAAGAAGTGTTGTGGGAAAAATGTGATGTTTACTCCCAAAAATATATTAATGAATTGGATCTTAAGTATCTTTGTGTTTAGAGTCAATCCTGTGAATAAAGGGTATCATTGGATAAAAGCTCTTATGATTGCGAATACTGCTCCTATTGACAGTACGTAATGGAAATGTGCTACGACATAGTATGTGTCATGTAGTACAACATCAATAGAGGAGTTAGCCAGGATAACTCCCGTTAACCCTCCTATAGTAAATAGGAATACAAATCCCATACTTCACATTAGTGATGGTGTTATTTTTATGTTTGTTCCATGAATGGTTGCTAATCATCTGAAAATTTTGATTCCTGTTGGAACAGCAATAATTATTGTAGCCGATGTGAAATAAGCTCGTGTGTCAACATCTATACCTACAGTAAATATATGGTGTGCTCAAACAATAAACCCCAATAACCCAATTGACAGTATTGCATAGATCATTCCTAATGACCCAAATGTTTCATTTTTACCTCTCTCTTGACTCAAAATATGGGAGATTAACCCAAATCCCGGTAGAATTAAAATATATACTTCAGGGTGCCCAAAGAACCAAAATAAATGTTGATATAGAATAGGATCACCCCCCCCGGATGGGTCAAAGAATGAAGTGTTAAAATTACGATCGGTGAGTAATATTGTAATTGCCCCAGCAAGTACTGGGAGAGAGATAAGTAAGAGTAAGGCAGTGATTCCTGTGGATCAAACAAATAAGGGAATTTGTTCAAAATATATTCCTTCTGGGCGTATATTAATAATTGTAGAAATAAAATTGATAGCTCCTAAAATAGATGAAACACCAGCTAGGTGTAGTGAAAAAATTGCTAAATCTACAGAAGCTCCTCTGTGTCTTAGATTCCCCGACAGAGGGGGGTATACTGTTCATCCTGTCCCTGCCCCTCTTTCTACTATACTTCTTATAGTTAGAAGAGTTAGTGAAGGGGGTAGAAGTCAAAATCTTATATTATTTATTCGAGGGAAAGCTATGTCAGGGGCCCCAATCATTAGAGGAACTAATCAATTTCCGAACCCTCCGATTATAATAGGTATAACTATGAAAAAAATTATTACAAATGCGTGAGCAGTTACTATTACATTATATGTCTGATCATTTCCGATAAATGACCCGGGTATTCCTAATTCAATTCGAATAATTCATCTTATAGATGTTCCTAACATACCTGCTCATATACCTAATATGAAGTATAAAGTACCAATGTCTTTGTGATTGGTTGATAATAATCATTTGTTCATGAAAAGGTGGCTGAATTAATTTAGGCGATAAATTGTAAATTTATTTATGGTGGATACCCCTTTTCACAAGGGTTTTATATTCAAAAAATGATATTAGATTGCAATTCTAAAGTTGTGATTCCACTAAAACCTATACTTGGTATATATTTAACTTTGAAGGTTAATAGTTTGACATAACTTAAGGTTTTAAAAGAATCTTATTGTTAGAATGATTGGTGCCAGGATTATATTTGTAATAATTATATACTTAGATAAATATGTGTTTTTATAATTTACTCATTTTTGGGTTTGTGACAAAAATATGTTTACGTTTATACACACTCGAATATAGTAAAATAATGTAATTAGATTTATTACAAATATAAATGTTATTAAGAATATGTCTTTTGACTGAATTATTTCATTAATAATTATCCATTTAGGGATGAAACCTAAAAATGGAGGCAACCCTCCCATTCTAAGTATAATTATGACAAAGTTAATTTTTTCAATTAATTTAAGTCTTCTGACTGAAGTTTGTCTAATAAAAATGATGTTTATTTTTTTAAAATAAATAGTAGTTATTAATACTAGAATTGAGTATATAACAAAATATCTTATTCATATTTTATCTCTAACTTTTATAGATAAAATTATTCATCTTATGTGTGTTATGGTGGAGTAAGCTATAATTTTTCGTAGAGATGTTTGATTGATAGCCATGATTGATCCTGTTGCTATAGAAATTACAACTAAAATTTGTGTTAATTTTTCTTGACTTACTAATGATATAATATATATAGGTGCTAACTTTTGTCATGTTATTAATATTATACACATATTCCATTTAATTTTTTCTATTATTTGTGGTATCCATATATGAAAAGGTGGCAATCCTAATTTAATTGCTATACTTATTATAATTATTCTGTAAATTATGTTTCTTTCTATAATTTCTGTATATTTTTTTATTAGGATTATACATAAGAAAATAATTGACCCTATTCTTTGGATTAAGAAGTATATTATACATCTTTGAGATAATTTATGATTTTTTATTTCAAAAGCTATCGTTCTTATGATGAGAAATATATAAGTTAATGTTTTAGTAGATAATTTTATTAAAAAGAAGAAGACTATACTTCTATAGTTAGGGTATGAACCTAATAGCTTATTTAGCTTATCTTTTTATATTTTAGTGTATGAAGCACATAGAATTTTGATTTCTATAGATTTAGTTTAATTCTAATAAATATAATAAGAGTAGGGTAACTACATTAAATATCCTATCAAGATATGCCTTTTTATCAGGCATCTTATT